AAAAATTCTTTCACAAAATAAGCCATCTTTTTCGGGTTTATTTGTTTTGTAATGAAAAGTAGCGGGTTTTGTCACCTCGCCAACCTGCTCGCCAGTTGGCAGAATTTTAGTGGCCCACAGACTAATTTGTTGAGGAGAAACTAATCCAATTCTAAGTTGTTGATGTTTATATCGATCGATCATATATGTTACAAAAATAGTAATGTATCACGATTAAGCTTCCTTCCTATTCATCTGGAAATTTTTCTCGGATACAAGAAAATGATTCAGTTCCATAGCCAAAGATCGTAGTTCTCGAACGAGCAGCCGAAAAGATTCTGGGGCATCTTCGGGATTCGCTATTGTTCCCCCACTCGTCGTAGTCTCAAGGATTTCCTGGCGAGCTCTAATATGATCCGATTTATAAGTAAGCATCTCTTGTAAAATATGAGCAACACCAAATCCCTCTAGAGCCCAAACCTCCATTTCGCCGACCCGTTGTCCCCCCTGCTTAGCCCGTCCTCTCAGGGGTTGTTGTGTAACAAGTGTATAAGGCCCGCTAGAACGCCCGTGGATTTTATCATCAACCTGATGAATTAATTTCAAGATATAAGGCTTTCCTATTAGAACAGGTTGTTCAAAAGGATCCCCCGTTCTGCCATCAAATATTTTGCTTTTTCCTGGATACTCGGGTTCAAATACCCATGGATTCGATGTTTGCTTACTGGCTTCATATAATTCAGAAAAGACGAGTTTTCGCGAAGCTTCTTGTTCATATCTCTCATCAAATGGCGCTATGCGATAATGTCTGGCTAGCAGACTCCCCGCTAACCCCAGGGAAGATTCAAATATTTGTCCTACATTCATTCGCGAAGGTACTCCTAATGGATTGAAGACCATATCAACCGGTCTTCCATCTTGTAAATAAGGCATATCTTGTCTAGGCAAAATGTTCGAAATGATGCCCTTATTTCCATGTCTTCCAGCCACTTTATCACCTACTTTGATTGCACGTTTCTGTGAAATATATACACGAATCGTTTCTGGATTAGAACTAGAACTGACCCTTTTCTGGAGCCATCTAACATCAATAACCCGACCCCGACCACCTATAGGTAGTTTGAGACAAGTTTCTTTTGAAGTCGAGACCTGAATGCCAAGTATGGCTCGTAACAATCGATCTTCCGGGGTATACGACGATTCGGTTTGGGGCGTTAATTTCCCCACTAAAATATCACCCTCCTCCACCCAAGAGCCAAGCCTGACAATTCCATTTTTGTCCAAATGGCGGAGTAAATGAGCTTCTAAATGTGGTATTTCATTAGTAATCCTTTCAGGGCCTTCACTTGTCACATGAGTCTGAATCTCCGATTTCCGTATATGAAAAGAAGTATAAATATCTTCATAGACTAAGCGCTCACTAATTAGGACTGCATCTTCAAAATTGTAACCTTCCCATGGCATATAAGCGACTAATACATTTTTTCCCAAAGCGAGTTCGCCACCAACTGTAGCAGCGCCATCGGCTAAAATTTGTCCCTTTTTAATGCATTTACCCGGCGGAACCTGGGATTTTTGATGCAGACAAGTATTTTTGTTAGAACGTTCATACCTAACCAATGGAATGCTTCGAGTATCGCCATTACCCGAAAAAAGGATCTTGTCAGTCTTGGTAGAAATGATCTTTCCCTCGTGTACCGCTATAGCAAGCGCCCCAGAATCAAGAGCTGCTTGGCGTTCCAATCCAGTTCCAACAATGCACTTCTCCGAACGAGAGAGAGGAACTGCTTGACGTTGCATATTAGAACTCATTAACGCACGATTCGCATCATTATGCTCAATAAAAGGAATGAGAGAAGCCCCAATAGAAAAATATTGAAAGGGAAAAATACTTCGAAGATGAACCTCTTCCCATGCAATCGTCAAGAATTCTTGACGGTATCGGGCTGGAACAACTTGTTCTTCCTGACTACCTTGATTCATGGCCAACGAATTGCCTGCCGCTACCATATAGTATTCATCCCGACCTGGTGATAAATAAAGCATTCGTGCCCCTTTTGATTTTGTAGAAATTTCATAAAAGGGACTTTCAAGAGACCCCCAACGACCAATCCTCGCATGAATTGCTAAGGATCCAATAAGTCCAACATTTATTCCCTCAGAGGTATCAATTGGGCAAATACGCCCATAGTGACTCGGATGAATATCTCGGATTCGAAAACTAGCCGTTCGTCCAGTCAGTCCCCCAGGGCCCAAACAACTCAATTTTCTCCCATGAACTATTTGGGTCAATGGATTCGTTTGATCGAAAACTTGCGATAATGGGTGTAAACCAAAAAAAGAATCATAAGTAGTTGTTACTGGAGTTGAAGTTACCAAAGTTTGCGGAGTGGGTATCAATTTCTCACTAAGTGCTCCGCCTATCGTTCCCCGAACCACATTTTCTAAACGAACCAGAGCCAATCCGAATTGATCTTGTAAAAGATCTGCTACAGAACGAATACGTTTATTTTTCAAATGATTCATATCGTCAAGGGGACCCATTCCAAATTTCATTCCAATCAAATGATCCGCCGCTGCCAATATATCGCGCGGCAACAAAAAGGTATTGGTCTGGGGTATATCAAGGTTCAGTCTGCGATTCATATTGCGTCGACCAATTCTTCCTAATTCACATCTTTGTTGAAAAAATTTCGTTTGTAATTCTTTACATAAGGATTCCGAAAAAATTGGATCCCCACCTACACAAGCAAATTGTTGGTAAAACTCTAAAATAGCGTTTTCTTTTGACCCGATTTTCCTTTTTTCCTTAGCAGTCAGAAAGGACACAAATATTTCAGGATAGCAAACATTCTCGAGAATTTCTTTGAGACTCGAACCCATAGCTGATGATAGAACTAGAATAGATATCTTTTGTTTCCTACTCACACGAGCCCATATTCTTGATTTTCTATCAATCTCTAATTCTGATCTTCCTCCCCAATCTGATATTATGGTCCCGGTATAGGACGAAATTCCGTTCGGGGCCACTTCTGACTGGTAATAAATACCGGGACTTTGCAATATTTGATTGATCACAATTCGATATATTCCATTGACTAGAAAACTTCCCATCGAATTCATTATGGGAATGTTTCCAATACAAATTGTTTGTTCTTGCATACCCCGCCGCCTTTGCCAAACGAGGCCCGCGGATACATAAAATTTAGCAGAATAGGTAAGTGATTCGTACACAGCATCTCTTTCCTTTATCAAAGGTTCGACCAATTGATATCTTTCCACAAATAATTGAAAGTAAATTTTTTGATCGAGATCTTCAATGTTTGGAAAGTTAGAAAGTTCTTCGGGTAAACCTTGATCGATGAACCTGCAAAATCCTTCGAATTGGATTTGATGAAACCCGGGTATTATAAATGTTCCAGCATTTTGATCTCGGAGCATTTTTATTGAATTTCCCATTTTAAATCTTATTATAGTTTTGGCATAGTTTTCAGCAAATTAGATAGATGATCTAACAAGGATGGAATTGATCGTCTATTAATTGATCCTCTATTTACGAGTTCGGAATCCCATGAAATTTGAAACTAATTCATGTAATTTCTAAAAGGTGGGATAGAATAACGACCCGTGAACCAAATCATTTAGTTTTCTTGGTCATTATTCTCGTCCCTTTGAGTGTCCTCTGGGGCCTCCTCAAAGAAAGCCCCAGCCGTGCTCAAGCCACGAACAGCCGTACCATTAACGTCTCATCGGATTGATGTTCAAACAAACCAACTATTTAGACTGGAAATTGACCCAGTCGGCCCACGCCATATTCGACCAAACGGAATAGTACCCAAGCAGGTACCCAGGTCCCTCGGGAAAGTCAATCGGTATGTTGTGGAGCATCATAAGATTACATTGGCTTAGGAAATAGCTTTTCCCTTTCCCTTTTAGCGTAAATACTAGCCATTCCACTGCCGCCTGCGAGTGCAACCTGTTGTCAGTGCGGATTTCCCAGTGCACGCGAAAGTCAGGGTCATGGTAATACTTGTCGAGGAAAGTTTCGTGTACAACGGCACGGATCAGGTTTTGGACCCTCTCTATCTTCAGCTGCTTATCATATTGCTCAACGAGCGTTAGGGTAAGCGGCCAAAGAAACCCAAGTTGGCCGGCTGCCGGTAGGTAAACGAGAGAACTTTTATCTGATATGTCCTTAAAGTTGGTAATAAGTTGACGGCCCATTGCCCAGTTGGATTGATCCCGTATTGCGGAAGTGGGTCGGAGAGTACTTAAGAACTCTCCTTCGTGCGTTTTGAATGCTTCCCACGCTCCATACCAAAACCTCGAATTCAGGTTTTTGGTATCTAGCTCTAGCACAGTGGAATTTAACTGTACTAAAAGACCAGCCATTGTGGCTTGAATCGTTTCTTCACTGGCTAAGAATCCGTACTTGGAGGCATCATTCTTAAACCATTTAGCGCCCTCCTCTTCTGCTCGAGCGCAAAGATCGTCCGTGTCTTTTGCTTCCATTCTCAGTTTGTTAATTTTTGTATGAACAGATAGGTTTTGGCAGGTTATGTAACAAAAAGTCTGATACGCGGGATACTGCGAACTAGGTAATGTCATAGCAGCAAGATATTCCCGATGTTGTTGTAGGATTTTCTGTATGTAGTTCTCGTCGACCCTTAAGAGGGCCGCTAACCACGGTACCTTTCCCTCTAGCCCTGCGGCGAGTATAGTTTCTAAAACAACAATGATGCATTGATTGTGTTCGTCCCGGTCAGGTATGCCTTCGAAGTCCCAGATGTTTTTAGGATTCATTTGTTTCCGTCCTCCGATATTAATTTATAAAATTCTTCTAATTTTATTATATTAGAAATATCCCTCAACGACAACTATACAAGCCTCTTGGCATGCCAACTTTTTATTAAAAAAATTTTAAAAAATTCTTCGTAGAGAAGAGAGAAATTTTTACCGTTTTTTTCTTCAATAAAAGGTGAAGTAGAATAACTAGGGACTAATTCGCTCTCTAGTCCCGGGGGGTAATCTATATTCTATAGTTCCTATGAGAAATTTTCATTCGTTTTTAAAATGATTTTGGCGGCATGGCCGAGTGGTAAGGCGGGGGACTGCAAATCCTTTTTCCCCAGTTCAAATCTGGGTGTCGCCTGACTATTTCACATAGATAACGATCGATCCCTAATTTGCATTTTGACCTAAAAAACGAAAAAAGCGTGGGCCGTAGTTGTTCTCGCCTATTTTAGGTATCTTTCGTCTTTGCCGATTCGAAATCATCGAGGCATTTTTTAAATAGGGATTTAGGAAATTGGTTCCTCACCAGTCTTCGATGAGAATCCCTTTTTGACTCTGCACCATTGATTCCACTATTATTAATAAGCAATAATCAACTAATTCTATCATAGAGATAGGGGACATAATTCACATGGAACTAGTAAGTCTCGCTTGGGCTGCTTTAATGGTCGTTTTTTCCTTTTCCCTTTCACTTGTAGTCTGGGGACGAAGTGGTCTCTAGAAGTACTACTAATTGAGTTAAGGACTCAAACTGGATCAAGTTTTTTAGCAATTGTTTCAAATGTATTGTATAAGGATTTACTCTCAAGATCTCTTCATTTTCCAATTGCATTGAATTGGAGGGAAGGAATGTATTCTATAAGAAGGAAACTGCTTCGTTCCGATTGATTGGAATAAATAGATTTATCAAAGAAATCGAAGTGGGCCCGTTGTCAATTCCAACTAAAAAATTAATATGGTCACTACAAATTTTTACCAGGAGATAATATGGTAGATTGATTTAGAGTAAACCTCTAGCGTTAGTAGAACGACTAAGATCGAGTCCGGTAAGAAAAACCGGCCCAAATATTTCTTACCCCCCTCGCCGATCTCCGAGAAGACTGTCGATTCGAGCCCGTCCATTTCCTGTATTCATTCAAATACACAAACTGAGAAATCCTTATCATTTGATCTTATCAACTATTGATAAGATCAAGTTTCATTCAAAATAATTAATTATTTTGACTAACGGTTTTTACATAAATAATAAGTAGAAAGGCAGTAGGAACTAAAATGAAAAGTGCAGTAGCAATAACTGCCAGAATATTGACTTCCATAATCTCATCCCTTTTTCTTTGACAATAATTCGGGATTTAATCCCCTAGAGAAACGAAATCTTTCACAATTAACTTCCGCATCAATAACACTATCTAAGCGATCAAATAAATTAGCCGTCGAAAATGCAATTGTATAACCTAGGGCGATTTTTGATCCATACCAAATCCAAAATAGGATTGCTGACGCAATTAAAACTTCCTTTAGATAGCATTATGTAGCATTCTTTTCTCTGGTTTAGTTTCTTAGTTTCTATAACTTATCTTAGGTCTCTTTTATCCAATCATCAACGAGTGTATCATCTCATCACCCCTCCCTTTCCATTCGTTACAAAGACCAAGAGAAAGGACGGAGAAAAAAATAATCTTAAAACGCCGTTTTTTAATGATCTCATTTTCTTTGTCTTCCAACGCACTGAAATAAAGCTCAGTCTCGGGAAAAAGATGGAATATTTCAGTAAATTCACTATGTTCGTTAGTTTCATTTTAGTATAGGGTTTCCTCGTTCTTCGGCAGGACCCTGAAAACATACAAAAACTAGGAAGGAAAAGGGAGTGAATTCCATGATTTTTAGCTCCGTGTCCAATTAAAATCCAACTGATTGATAAGCTTCCTTAGGCTTACACAAACAGCCGAAAGGGGAGATTTGGTTACGATAGTACTTCCAGCGGTAGAGATGCGCCCTAGGAAACGATCGAACTTTATTTTCTTACATGAATGGGGATTAATCCAACAAAGAAGAGTCAGCATGTCTTGGAATATTGACTCGCAGAATAATTCTACCAACCAATCACTATAGATTTGTCTTTCTCCAATCAGTCCTGATTGAAGTGAGGAGAACTCCGAACCGAATCTCCTTGGCAATGACATGTTGTCCCAAAGTCCCACTTTCCGAGAAAGAGGTGGGTTACTTATTCGATTCGTCGGGACTGACGGGGCTCGAACCCGCAGCTTCCGCCTTGACAGGGCGGTGCTCTGACCAATTGAACTACAATCCCAGGGAACTAAGGGATCTAGCCGAAAATATGATTCTTTTTTATTCCCCCTATTAGGGATTTATGAAGACGAAGGGGGTTCTACCATCTCATGGTAGATTGGTGAATTCTTGGGTCGAGCTGGATTTGAACCAGCGTAGACATATTGCCAACGAATTTACAGTCCGTCCCCATTAACCGCTCGGGCATCGACCCAGGAAGAATCAAGTTTCGGTTTCTTCGTAATTCTTGACCAACTTATTTTCATAGTACCCCACCCCCAGGGGAATTTGAATCCCCGCTGCCTCCTTGAAAGAGAGATGTCCTAAACCACTAGACGATGGGGGCATGTTTGACCATATGCTACTTGGTGTCGGGTTATGGATACCTCTTATATGGATACTTCTTATATATCCCTATTTTTTCCAAGTGTCAACATA